CGGATTTTGATGCCCGAAAGTTGGATTGGTTGGCCCCTACGCAAGGATTATATTGCCCCTAATTTCTATGAACTACAGGATGCTTATTGAATGATAAGAAACTTATCTTAGCTTACAAGACTCAAGAAGGAGTATTTTTACGTTCTTTCTCGTCTAGATAGAGTAACTGGACTCTCATGTCATTTGTATTATGATGGGATAAAAAAGGGGGGGTTCGAGGTTTATTTATATATAATTAATTCGAGTAAATTAATATTACCCAATATGCAATGCAAAGTATCATATCCATTGGGGGATGGGCGGAGCCAATAGGATGAATCAAAAGATACATCATGAACTATGTACCGCGCACATCACTTAGATGGGCCCCGGAAAGCAAAAAATGTGGGAAGGGGCGAAAAAAATGGGAAAATTAAGAAATGAAAAGGGATCAGATTGGATTTGTACTCGATCGGAAATGATCTTTTCTATTCCTACCCCTCAACCCTCTGAACAGACTAGACTTCTGTGTCTTTCAGACAACTTCGGATATGTATGGAGTATTAACATGAGCCAAAGGAAGGATAGTAGGGACAAACAAAAAAGAAGAAGGAATATATTCCTTTGCCGATCCACAAGGGTCGGGATGTATGTTGTAGATACCTCGATGAATAACTACTAGACTATGAATGTAACGAATATGTATTGTATCCCGATCCATATGCATTTTCTCTTTGTATATATACATTTCGATACATTAACCATATGCCAGGAACCAGATTTGAACTGGTGACACGAGGATTTTCAGTCCTCTGCTCTACCAGCTGAGCTATCCCGACCGTCCTCTATACATTATCCTACTGGAGGACATGTATCTGTGTCAATTAATTTAAAGGTACTAAAGAAACATTACAAGTCCTGGGATTTCTTTTTCTTTGGATTTTTTTTAAACCTTTATTTGTAAGGGATATGAACTATGAATGATTCAATAATGGGATTCCTTGTATATCCTTGTATACAAATAATACATATACATATGTTATGGTTATGTTCGTTTGGACATATACTGCATTTAGCTGCGGAAGCAAGAGAGAAACTGCTAGGATCCGTTTGTCAAAGAGTCGAGCGAATGAATATCATATCTAATTTTGACCCGCTTCTAATTTGGAAGCGCTGGCGAAAAAAGAGGATCAATGTTTAGGTCGTAAACTAGGCATTTATTGGGGATAGAGGGACTCGAACCCTCACGATTTCTAAAGTCGACGGATTTTCCTCCTACTACAAACAAATTGCATTGTTGTCAGCATTGACAGGTAGAATGGGACTCTATCTTTATTCTCGTTCGATCAGTCATTTCTCTCCCAGCCTTATACTCTGGAGTGAATGATTTTATCACTGAATATTTTATTTTTCTTTCAAATTGGAATCGATTCAGAACACAAGAGTTATGAACTAATTATGAAGATATTTCATATATCTTAATAAATCTTCATATATCTTAATAAATCTAAATAAGAAAATAAAAAAAAATAAGGATTCGGGTTGTGATTAATCGTTTGATATTTCAGTTGATCTTTCAGTACATAGGATCATCCCCTCAGAGTTCCGATGGATAGATTCTTCTACCAACCCCTCAACCCCATTCGTTGGAACAGCTTCCATTGAGTCTCTGCACCTATCCTTTTTTGATTCTCGCTTTCTAGGAAAGGAACCCTTGTTTTCTGTAAACAGGATTTGGCTCAGGATTGCCCATTTTTAATTCCAGGGTTTCTCTGAATTTGGAAGTTACCACTTAGTAGGTTTCCATACCAAGGCTCAATTCAATCAAGTCCGTAGCGTCTACCAATTTCGCCATATCCCCCTTTCTTTCTTTTGAGGCCGGGACCCTATTGTGATTCCATTCCCCTCTTTCCTTTCTGTTAGAACCATTCAATTCATTAAATACCGATCCGATATCGGAAAAAAGTGCCTGCTCCTATTTTTCACCCTTTCAGCTCTACCAGACCAGTGTTTGGTTCAATCAGAACCAGAAATGATTCTATCATTGATGTATCCGCAATTCAATATGGATAGCTATATCCCACATATATCTGCCTCTCCTCCGCGCATTTTCCCTGCTCGATATGAAATAGTGGAACGGTCAATATTCTTCTTCTTTTTCCTATCTTTACGAATAAAATCAGAGGAGTGCATAATCTCATTATGATCCAGATTGCATTCTTAGGCTAGATCCGTTATAACTAAATAGACTAGCTTAGCTATAATAAGCTAAGATCACAGCAGCTTACTGAACTAACTCACTATTTTATTTTTATGTTATGTGAGTTGAGCCCGCTTAGCTCAGAGGTTAGAGCATCGCATTTGTAATGCGATGGTCATCGGTTCGACTCCGATAGCCGGCTTTTTCCTATCGATTTTTTATCCATGATTGATAATGTCTCCTTGAGATAAAGGAATAGTGAAAAGACTCTTCCCTTTTTTCTTCCAAATCTCGGGTTCCCGATCTATTATGTCTATGTCGCAGGAACTTACATTCCAATTCAATTATGAGTAAAAAACTTATTGGAGCAGTTGTATCTCTATAGAACAAATCGTGGGATACTTACTTACCATATATACATATATACAAAATAATACGGGTATTGATACAATTCATCTAATTTCTCTTTTTAGCATTAGCACTTCAGTGGGTTTCGCTTTGTTTATCGTTTAGTTCAGTCTTAAGGTTTATCCTATTCTTTAAAATAAGGAGTCTTTATGTCTCGTTACCGAGGACCTCGTTTTAAAAAAATACGCCGTCTGGGGGCTTTGCCGGGACTAACTAGTAAAAAACCTAGGTCCGCAAGTGATCTTAGAAACCAATCCCGCTCTGGGAAAAGATCTCAATATCGTATTCGTTTAGAAGAAAAACAGAAATTGCGTTTTCATTATGGTCTGACGGAGCGACAACTACTTCGATATGTTCGTATCGCTGGAAAAGCAAACGGTTCGACGGGTCAAGTTTTACTGCAACTACTTGAGATGCGTTTGGATAACATTCTTTTTCGATTGGGTATGGCTTCAACTATTCCTGGAGCCAGGCAATTAGTTAACCATGGACATATTTTAGTTAATGGTCGTCTAGTGGATATACCAAGTTATCGCTGCAAACCCCGAGATATTATTACTACGAAGGATAAACAAAGATCCAGAGCTTTGATTCAAAATCATATGGATTCATCCTCCAACGCGGAATTGCCAAAACATTTGACTCTGCACTCATTGCAATATAAAGGGGTAGTAAATCAAATAATAGATAGTAAATGGGTCGGTTTGAAAGTCAATGAATTGCTAATCGTAGAATATTATTCCCGACAAACTTGAACCTAAAATACCCAGCAAAGGTTCGGACAATTTTGTCCCTTTTTTCGCTGAAAGAAGTAGAGGGATTTGATCCGGATTTTGATCCCATTCACGTATCGCAAATGGATCAGCAGTGATATTTTCATTCACTGTCCGCTCTTTTCTTCCCCCTCTTTTTGTTCTTTTCCTTTTACGTATCACAGCACAGTAATTAGGAATAGAAAAAAATCTCTATAAAGAAAAGAAGGGTCTTTCTCTTCTCTTAGAATAACGGTATCAATTGGTATTTGATACATTGTGTGGTTGGTAACGTTGGTGAATTAGATGAGGATACGGAAAGAGAGGGATTCGAACCCTCGGTAAACAAAAGCCTACATAGCATTTCCAATGCTACGCCTTGAACCACTCGGCCATCTCTCCTACATAACCTTATCTTATTAATTATGACCCAGAAACCAAGTGAATAGCGAGTCACTCATATTATTTAGTACAGGTACGACCGATCCATTATCATATCAAACTTTTTGTCAAGGAACGATCTTCCTTCAAGTTTCGAGGGATAAAAAAGAAAAACGTATTCATCCTTGTCAAGACGACGGACGCTCCCATCTTATTGATATTTGATTTCTACCGGATTAAACCAACGGGTTGGAATGAATCAACCGATGGATCCTTTCCAGTTTCATTTCAGATTTTTCAACAATAATCCCTCCCATGAGCTATGGATCTATTACAAATTGATGAATCATCCCATGGATTTTCATTCTATAATCTTATGGTGTCTACACGCTATGCACACAAAATGGATAGTTATCCTTACCCCATTTTTATCATGGAATGCTTATTCCATTTTTTGATTATCATAATGAAATCCAATTTGGGTTAGGTTATGATAGGATAGGTTATTGTTTATTATATTAGTATTAGAATCTGTAGAAAAAATTCCTTGATTCTTGCATTTCAATGAAATAGCTAATAGTCTCATTGGTATACTACTAAATTGGAATCGAAAATCCAACCGTATTCAAATAGTTCCTTATTGATCCCTTCCCAAAAGTACTGAGTAAAAGATCCACATTTTTTGATTTTATAATTAGTTTAATTAGTTATTAGTCTTTTTTTTTTTTATGTCATTTCGTATCGTACAATTCCTTTGTTGTGGGATCATTTACCCGCGAGGGGTAATGAGAAGAATTATAAAATGGATTGCAAACTATGCCTAGATCTCGGATAAATGGAAATTTTATTGATAAAACCTCTTCAATTGTAGCCAATATCTTATTACGAATAATTCCGACAACTTCGGGAGAAAAAGAGGCATTTACCTATTACAGAGATGGTGCGATTTGATTCCTTTTTTCTTACTTACCACTCTATTTAATTTATTCTTATTCTTACAAAAAGAGACATTATTCTTACAAAAAGAGACACGATTCGGTATGGAAAGAAAAAGATTGGTAAAAACCTACGCTTGGTGAAGGTGAAGTTTGGAGATAGAGCAATCCCTTCTGTCGTGTATCCTCGATTGATGCAACCTCAGATGCTTCAATTGTCGATTCTAGTATTGAGCGAAAGGTTACACCTATAGGTTCTTTATTGCATGTCAATTCTACTGTAATAGTGCCAATAGGTGGCATAGGGGAAGAAGCACTACACCTAGGAATCAACAAAACGAAAACTTTGTTATATAATTCCCCCTTCTTCTTATCGGGATCGGGACTACCAAGAATGGTTAGGACAACAAACATCCATCTCGTTCGTACTTTGGATACCCGTATAACCATCAAAGATCGTTGAAGTGACTAATTCCTGGAAATAGGGGGCGTTAAGAACAAAGAAATTGCTGGAGTTACCATTTTTCTCTAAGAAAGACCAACATTTTTGGTATTAAGTAAGAAAAGACCTCTTGCAGGAAGGCTGGCTAGAGATTTCTTGTAAAAACACTAGCCCCTGTCAGTTCATAAGGAAAATATTTAAATCTTTTTGGTTTGATTCCATGGATTATTTCCCTTAATATTATATTATGCGCAGAAGGGAGGAGCCGTATGAGATGGAAATCTCACGTACGGTTCTGGAACGGAGATTCTTGGAATGAACGACCGTAACGGATGTCAGCTCAATCTGAAGGAAATTATGCGGAAGCTTTACAGAATTATTATGAAGCTATGCGACCAGAAATTGATCCCTACGATCGAAGTTATATACTCTATAATATAGGCCTTATACACACAAGTAACGGAGAACATACGAAGGCTTTGGAATATTATTTCCGAGCACTAGAACGAAATCCATTCTTACCACAAGCTTCTAATAATATGGCCGTGATCTGCCATTACGTGCGACTATCTCTACTATAGAAATAGAAAGAAGGAAAGAAAGATCAAATCCGCTAGTATTAAAACCTCCTATTGCTAGTACTAGGAAATCTAAGGAGAAACAAAAAAAAATAGGCTTTCTACATATCCATTGTCCAAAGGGGAACGATTTTTAGAAGCTGTAGCAAAAAAACAGACTTCATAGAAGCCGATATATGAAGAACTAAGTATAGCCCATATACTAGATTCTATGGATAAAGGATCTAATTGATAAAAGAAGCACCGTAAAGATCAATTATTGAGGTTTTTGGCCGATACAATAAGACCTGCTTACTTATGTATGTCATAATATGACATAAAAGTTAGGAATCAACTTATGTAATAGGGTTGATCCACTAAGGTATTGAGCAGCGGTGTAGTATCAGATCCCAAGGAGAGTAAGTCCTTTTTTCTTATCGAAGAAAGTCTTTTTCAAAGATTCTATATGAATTTCTAGACGAAACCGAGATAGTTAACTTTCAGAAAACTCTAATGATAGAGGGAGATATCTATGCTTCATTCTTCTGAGAGTGGGAGAAGAGATAAAACTGATTATTGATCCAAATCGGAGTTTGAAACTCATGTAATTAACTTAAACTCTTCAGGTTATTTGATTTGGCTAATCCAAGAAGGGATAGATCTCCGATAAATCTCATTCAGCTAGATACGGTAGATTAAGAAAGATGTAACGCCAAAAAAGAGTTGACTGCTGAGCCGTATGAGGCAGGAAACTCTCAAGTACGGTTCTAAGGGAAGGAATTGACCTACCTATTCCGACCGGGGAGAAGAGGCCATTCGACAGGGAGATTCAGAAATTGCGGAGGCTTGGTTCGATCAAGCTGCTGAGTATTGGAAACAAGCCATAGCGCTTACTCCAGGTAATTATATTGAAGCACAGAATTGGTTGAAGATCACAGGGCGGTTCGAATAAGAACACTTTCTTTTTGAATTGAATTCACTTAAATTGTTTGTTGGATCCATCAAATAGATTGTTGCCCCGGGGGAATCGATAGAGGAATTTCATTATATCCCTTCTAAGATCGTTCTTTTTATTTCATTTGGTACCTTATAGGGGTAGACGATATATGCATATGGCACAGAATCTCTTCCTTTATCTTAGCGATTGCTAACTAATCAAAAAGACGTCTAAAATCGATATCGGGATATTTCTTATCTTAGTCATTAGTAATGACTAATGAGAGATCTTGTGATTTGTAATGGCGTAATACGTTGCATGTAACGTAGCATACAAGTAGACCCATCTAGGCACTCATACATCGAAATATGAGTAGACTAGGTTGGGCCAAAAAGTCGTTTTTGGCTCGCGTCGGGAAGGGATTTACAAAAAAACGGTCCGTTGAGCACCTCATAGATATGTCATAATAGATCCGAACACTTGCCCCGGATAGACTTCCATATCATAATTGCTCATAATTGCTCTAGTGAATAACTAAGGAAAATTGTGGGGGATAGAAAGGAACTAATCATAAATATATATTTCTCAGAGGTTCACTAATTACTTTACTGTTTGTTGGCGGGTCTCTTCGTATGTGTTGTCCGGAAAGAGGAGGACTCAATGATTATTCGTTCGCCGGAACCAGAAGTGAAGATTTTGGTGGATAGGGATCCCGTAAAAACTTCATTCGAGGAATGGGCCAGACCCGGCCATTTCTCAAGGACAATAGCTAAGGGCCCTGATACTACCACTTGGATCTGGAACCTACATGCTGATGCTCACGATTTCGATAGCCATACCAATGATTTGGAGGAGATCTCCCGAAAAGTATTTAGTGCTCATTTCGGTCAACTATCCATCATCTTTCTT